ATAAATTTGGAAAATTATAGTGGTGAGAGGTCTATAATGCGTTGGTTGTGTAGAACTAATCATAAGGATATTGGTAGATTATATTTTGTGTTAGGTTTGTGGTCTGGATTGGTGGGGCTGGTTTATAGGATAATGATACGAACTGAGTTGATACATCCTGGGTCTTTTTATGGTGAATCTGTATATAATGTTTTGGTTACATCTCATGGATTATTAATGATTTTTTTCATGGTTATGCCTTTAATGATTGGGTTTTTTGGTAATTGGGCGGTGCCTTTGTTGTTGGCCGCGCCTGATATGGTTTTTCCTCGGCTTAACAATCTAAGATTTTGATTATTACCTGCTGCTACTGTTTTATTGTTAATGTCTAATGAAGTAGAGGAGGGGGTAGGAACTGGATGAACTTTATATCCGCCACTTTCTGCTTGATTAGGACACCCTGCGCCTGCAATGGAATTTATAATTTTAGGTTTACATATTGCGGGTATATCATCTATTTTTGCAAGAATTAACTTTGTAACTACTGGGGCTAATATACGTCCTGAAGGGATCGCTCCGCAGCGTACTACTTTGTTTGTGGTGTCTGTTGTGATTACTTCGTTTTTATTGGTTGTTGCTATGCCTGTTTTAGCTGCGGCGTTGACTATGCTTTTGACAGATCGAAATTTTAATACATCATTTTTCGATCCTGTAGGTGGGGGAGATCCGGTTTTGTTTATTCATTTGTTTTGATTTTTTGGTCATCCTGAGGTATACATTTTAATTCTTCCTGGGTTTGGAATTATTTCTCACGCTACAGCCGTACATTGTGGAAAGAAGGGGGCTTTCGGATCATTGAGAATAGTACATGCTATGGTGAGAATTGGAATTTTAGGATTTTTGGTATGGGGGCATCATATGTTTACCGTGGGTATTAATATTGATAGTCGGGCTTATTTCAGGGCTATTACTATGATTATTGCTGTTCCTACTGGCGTAAAGGTGTTTAGATGGCTAGGAACGTTGGCTGGAGGTGTCGTTCGTAAGAGCGCAAGTATATATTGGGCTGTTGGGTTCTTGTTTTTCTTTACATTTGGAGGTCTGACAGGAATTATTTTGTCAAGGGCTTCTTTGGATGTGGTGTTACATGATAGTTATTACGTTGTAGGTCATTTTCACTATGTATTAAGAATGGGAGCTGTGTTTGCTATCTTTTGTGGATTCCATCATTGATTCCCTTTAATAAGTGGAGTAGGTCTACACCATGTTTGGAGGAAGAGGCATTTTTTTGCTATATTTGTTAGAGTGAATGTAACCTTTTTTCCACATCATATGCTAGGTTTAAGGGGCATGCCACGGCGTTATTCTGATTATCCATATTGTTATAAGAAGCTTCATATAATGTCTAGTTGGGGAGCTTTTGGTGATTACATTTCTACTTGGATATTTTTATTTATTCTTTGGGAGGGTGTAATTGCTCGGCGTGCTTTAGTATTCGCTGCCGTTTGTGGAACTTCTTTGGAGTATAGTCAGCATGGCTATCCTTTGCCTCATCATAATTGAAGGACTAATCCTTTGATTTATTCATATCCGAAGGGTAGGCACCATCATTCTGTTGGGTTTATTCGGGTGTTAAAGATGCGAAGAGGTGAGGAAAAGGTCGTATCTGGCGGTAATCTATATAGAGATGGGGGTTTTCCTGATCGCGGTCAAGGATGGAGAGCTAGAGTTTAGATAGGTGTTTAATACGGTTAAGTTAATATAGTAAAGTAAGGTTGAATTTAAAGTTTAGAATAAACGAGGTGTATAGAGGCAATTTTAATAGAGTTGGTGGTAGGTTACTTGTTTTAATTTGCAGGTTGCAGATTAGTTGCTTGAGGGGGTTTACTCATATAACTGATAGTGTAAGATTGCTTTGTTCTTGGTGAATAACTGATTATTTAAGTGTGGGACTGGTGTGTTTAACGGTTTTGGTTGTTTTTATTAGTTTAGTAGCAAGCGACGATGACTATAATTTTGATGTCCTATGAACTAATTTTTGTTTATGCGTTAGGCTAGTTGGGTTGAGATGTTTTATGTTTTTTGGCTGTTCTGATTTTTTTATGTTTTTTTTCTTTTTCGAGATAAGCTTAATTCCCACTAGCGTTTTGATTTTAAGATGGGGACACCAGCCTGAGCGTTTGCAAGCTGGGTTGCAGATAGTGATTTATACTGTTTGTGGTTCTTTACCATTGATAGTTTTGTTGGGATTAATTTGATGGGGAAATGGAAGAGATAATATAATTTTAATTTCGATGGTGGGTAATAGAATGGTGGGGGAGTATAGGGTTTTGTGACTACTTTTAATAATTGGGATGTTGGTTAAGGTGCCTGTGTTTTCTGTGCACGGGTGATTACCTAAGGCCCATGTTGAGGCTCCGTTAAGCGGTTCTATACTATTGGCGGGAGTACTATTGAAGTTAGGTATTTATGGGGTGTGTCGATTAACTTGATGTTTAGGATCTCCGCCTATTGGACTGGCTTTTAGGGTTGTGGTGGTTAGATTGTGGGGTGGGGTGGTTTGTTCTTTTTTGTGTTTATGCTTTCACGATGTGAAGTCAGTGATTGCATATTCTTCAATTGCTCATATAGCTTTAAGGTTGGGTGGTATTTTGAGATTTAGGCATTTGGGGTGGATAGGGGGGATTTGTATGGCGTTAGCTCATGGCGTATGTTCTCCATGTTTATTTGCTTTAGCTAACTATACTTATATAGGTACTGGTTCACGTAGAATTTTACTTTGTAAGGGAGTCCTTAAGAGAATGCCCGTATTAAGAGCTATGTGATTTATTTTTTGTGCTGTTAATTTAGGTTGTCCTCCATCAGTAAATTTCTTTAGTGAGTGTTTCTTATTTTGTGGTATTATGGGCTATAGATTTATTTTTCTTGTTCCATTGTTTTTGATATGTTTTTTGGCTGCGGGTTATTCGTTGTTTTTGTACTCTACTGTTAACCATGGGTACCAGAGGTTGGGTATTTCTAGCTATGCTGGCTTAAGTATTCGATTTTTGATTACTATAGTTGTAAGAATAATCATTCTTTTCGGTTTATTTTTAATATTAGGGAGTGTATTTCTGTAGGCGGATGTAGTTTAAGTAAAGATGCTGCGTTGTGGGTGCAAAGATGAGCTTGTGCTCCGTTCGTACTAACTTTGTGTAAGTGTGAAATAGAGGCCTTACTGGAAATTGTTAGTTTTGAAAACTAACTAAGAGCGTTCGATTCGTTCGCAGGCCTGCTCTTATGGTGTAATGAACACATTAGATTTTCGATCTAAATTTGAAGTATATACTCTTCTAAGGGCTATAAGCGGTGTTAGAATTGGTGGTATTTATTTGGCTGTTCTCTCTTTAATTACCTTGGGTCTTGTGGGGTTAGGGTATGTGCTAGGTGTCAAGGTGGGGTATAGCCGAAAAAAGCTAAGGACGTATGAATGTGGTTTTGAGCCTATAGCAAGGTCACGCCAGGCATTTTGTTTGCGATTTTTTATTTTGGCAATTATTTTTCTTGTATTTGATGTTGAAATTGCTTTACTTATCCCATATGTGTTAAGTGTTGGAATAAACATTAGCTTTTTTGTTCGTAGTGCGGTGTTTATTTTTGTTTTAATCCTTTTGTTGGGATTGTTACATGAGTATAATGAAGGGTCTTTGGATTGAATGTTGTAGGGTGTTGTGCCAGATAAATGGGCCATCTTGATGTGGTGTAATATGTAGGTGAGAGTCCTTCCAGCACTTTATTTTCGTAGCTAAGAAAAGTGAGTGACTCTTAATCACTTGATGCAGATTTCTGCCGAAAATATGATGATTGCTTATGTTTCTTTGTTTTTGTTTGTAATTTCTATTTTAATAATTTTTATTCAGAAGTTTCATTTTTTGAGAGTGTTGTTAGTTTTGGAAATTATAACGCTCAGTTTGTTTGGGATGAGTCTTTGTTTGCTTGGAATAGGAATAGGCATGACCGGTTCTAGGTTTGCTTTGGTTTACTTGGTGTTTGGGGTTTATGAGGCGGCTAATGGATTAGGTTTGTTGGTAAGGCGAACACGCTCTAGGGGCATAGATCAGTTGAGGGGTTTATTTTCTTTAAGGTTTTAGTAGGAGGCGGCCGCAGAGGTGGTAAGTTGTAGCCTTATTTATGGGATTTATTTCTCCCTCCTGGCCTTGTAGCTTAATTAGAGCGGCGGTTTTGTAATCCGCAGGTACTGGGTAGTTAAGGTCTGTCAAGGTAGTAGAAATAAATATATTAGGTTTAGGACCTGAAGATAAGACGTTGTTCTTTTTTGACGAAGGAGTAGTTTAGAAAAAATACAAGGTTGTCAACTTTGAGATGCCATTTATTTGGCCTTCTTCTCTCAGAATAGTAAAAAATAATACGCTGGAGTTAAGGTTCAGAGATGGGCTGCGGTTCTTCTGAGATGTGATTTTGTTGGGTGGTTTGGTAAATGTGGTTAGTTTGGTAGTTGTTTTATTAGGCGTAGCTTACTTTGTAATTATTGAGCGTAAGGGATTGGGTGCTGTTCAGCTTCGTCAGGGTCCTAATAAGCCAACTCTTATTGGGCTTTTAWTGCCTGTTGCGGATGGTGTAAAGTTGTTATCTAAGGAGTGAGTTGTACCTATTGCAGCAAACCAGGTTTTATTTCTTGCTGGTCCTGTGTTTGTGTTCTTCTTTTCTTACGGATTGTGACTTGTTTATCCAGTAAGTCATCCAATTACTTACTTTAAGTTGAGAGCACTATATTTTTTGTGCATGTCTAGTGTTAAGGTTTTTGGTGTTATTATGTGCGGTTGGAGTTCTAATTGCCAGTATGGCTTATTAGGGGCTATACGTGCTGCAGCGCAGAGTGTATCTTATGAAGTGGGTTTTAGAACTTTAATGCTATGTCCTTTATTGTATTTAGGAACATTTGAGCTTTATGAAGTTCGTGCTAGGGGAATGTTTTTCTTTGTAAGGTGTTTAGAGGTATTTTTTATGTGGTTTATTTCTGCCTTGGCTGAGACAAATCGGACTCCGTTTGATTTTGTGGAGGGTGAATCAGAGCTGGTTTCTGGATATATGGTTGAGTATGGGGCGTTTGGATTTACTTTATTAGTTTTGGCAGAATATGGGAGTATCATATTTATTAGTGTAATTACAGCCGTTCTTTTTTTTAGAGTTTTTACTGATTATTATATTATTGGTGATATGGTATTTGTTTTTATTAGCGTATTTATTAGCTATATTTTTATTGTAGTTCGTGGGACGTTGCCACGATATCGATATGATAAGTTAATGGATGCTTGTTGAAAGGTAATTCTTCCTTTAGCTATTGTGTTTTTTATAATTAGCATGGTTGTTGGATTATAGTAAGCTTTATTTTAAATAAAAATGTTTGGTTGTTACCCAAGAGATGTAAATTTTTACAAGCTTAACGTGATATATTCTGCTAAGGTTTATAGATATTTTAATTTATTAGTAGGAGTGATCTTTTGGATATTGTGAATTAGAATATATTTTATTAGAAGGCGTGGTGTGCTTTTACTGGAAGTAGACGTGCTTGGGGGGGAGTTATTGAATATTAGAGTTCCAATTATTTTAGACATGTATAGAGTTATATTTAGGTTTGTAGTGTTACTAATTTCTAGAAGTGTTATACTATATAATGGGTTTTATATGGACGGTGAGGTATTTTATAGTCGGTTTTGTAAGCTTGTTCTTTTATTTGTTTTGTCTATATTGTTTTTAGTATATATTCCGAGATTGTTGGGTTTAATGGTAGGATGGGATGGTTTAGGGCTAACATCTTACTTGTTGGTAATTTACTATCAGGACAAGCGTTCTTTAGGCTCAGGTACTTTAACGGTTTTAAGTAATCGAATTGGAGATGTTTTATTTTTTATTGGTATTGGGTTAGCTAGAAGAATTTCTTCTTGAGGGTTTATGGACTTAGGTGAGGGGGGTGGGTATTTGTTTTGGGGATTTATTGTTGTGGGATGTATAACTAAGAGAGCTCAAATTCCTTTTTCTGCATGGCTTCCAGCGGCTATGGCAGCTCCTTCGCCGGTTTCGGCCTTGGTTCATTCATCAACGTTGGTTACTGCCGGTGTATATGTATTAATTCGGTTTTCGGCCTGTATTTCAGGTGGGTGATTTATGTTCCTAGGAATGGCTTCTACTTTAACCATACTAATATCGGCTATTAGAGCTGTTTTTGAGCCAGATGCTAAGAAGGTGGTCGCATTATCAACGTTGAGTCAGCTTGGGGTAATAATGTTTGCTATTGCTGTTGGTGCTGTTAGGGTGTGCTATTTTCATATAGTTAGACATGCTTTATTTAAGGCCTTGATATTTTTATGTATTGGGGCAGTGATTCATTTTTCTGGAATTCAGGATTTGCGCTATTTGGGCGGGTTTCTATACTCTAGACCAATTATTATGGCTTGGTTAACTGTTGCATGTTTGTCATTGATGGGTTTTCCTTTTTTGGCTGGGTTTTATTCTAAGGATTTAGTGTTGGAGGCATTTTTAACAGGTAGAGTTAGTTATATTTTTTTAGTAATAGTTGTTTTAGCAACTTGTCTCACAGGGTTTTATAGTGGATTAGTGCTATATAGTGTAATAAAGCTTTCATTAAATGTAAGGTATTCTAGTTCTATGATCTCGAGCTATTATGTTGTTATTCCTTGTAGGGTTCTAGGTGTAGGAGCTTTGATCGGTGGAATGATTATACAAAGCCTTAGGTTGGGATTTAATGTAAATTTTTACGTCGATGGGGTTTTTAAGCTTATTCCTATTTTATGTGTAATTAGCGGTTTATCTGTCTTAGTGGGATATATTCTGGTTGGAAATATAAATTTTATTTTAGGGTTAGATTTAGATGGTAGGTCTTTAAGCGTAAGTGAGCGGGTTAGTGATATGGCAGCGAAGATGTGATTTATGCCTGTTTTAAGGAGTGACCTATTTTCTCCAATAACACTAACTTTAAGTCGGGGTGTTAAGGATTATATTGAGGACGGGCATATGGAGTATTCTCTTGGAAGTGAGGGTGCTTGAAATATAACTAATTCTACTAGAGAATTTTATGTAAACAGTCAAAATGACTATATTGGTGTGTGCTTTTTAAAGGGGGTAGCTGTGTTTATTATAATTAGGATTATTTTTATAGCCTAACAATTCAGCAAGAAGTATAATTGTATGTGTAGTTTCGGCCTACATGGAGGGCCTGCTGGTTCCTTGCTGTTATGATATATGCACCCCGACGAAATAATATAGTTCTTCGTGCTATGGCTGGTAGGTTTTATGATTTACCTTGTCCCATTAACTTAAATATATGATGAAATTTTGGTTCAATACTAGGTGTTATCTTAGTTGTACAGATTCTTAGAGGGTTTATTATGGCATGTCACTATACTCCTCATGAAAGATTGGCTTTTTCCTCTGTAGTTCATATTATACATGATGTACACGAGGGGTGAATGTTTCGTAGGATTCATAGAAACGGTGCTACATTTTTTTTTATTTGTATCTACGCCCATATGGGACGTGGCTTATAYTACCATTCTTTTGTGTTACATAAGACGTGAATAGTTGGTGTTACTATATATTTAATGCTTATGGCTATTGCGTTTTTAGGTTATGTGTTGCCTTGGGGGCAAATGTCCTATTGAGGTGCTACCGTTATTACTAACTTGTTTAGGGCTATTCCTTATGTTGGGCAAACCATTACTCAATGAATTTGAGGTGGATATACTGTATGTGATGCTACATTGAAGCGTTTTTATGTGCTCCACATATATTTACCCTTCGTATTGGGCGGTCTTGCTTTGGTTCATTTATACTATTTGCATGATTCAGGATCTAACAATCCTTTAGGTGTTGATGATGGCGGAGACCTAATTTCGTTTCATCCATACTACTCTCATAAGGATTTTTTAGGTATTCTAATTATGGTGGGGGCTTTGCTTTTGGTTGTATTGTTTGTGCCGGATATATTCGGAAGACCTGAGAATTTTATTCCTGCCAATCCTTATAAGACTCCAATTCACATTCAGCCTGAGTGGTATTTTTTATTTGCGTATACGATTCTTCGTAGTGTACCAAATAAGGGTGGAGGTGTAGCGGCTTTGGCAGCATCAGTTTTGGTCCTATATCTTCTTCCTTTTCGTCCTAAGTATTTCCATTTGGGGCTAGCATTCTATCCTGTATCGCAGGTTTATTATTGAGTATTTGTTGCTAGTTTTTTGATACTCACGTTTATTGGCATGCGTCCAGTTCAAGAACCTTATCAATTAATAGGGCAGGTCAGAAGACTAATTTATTTTAGATATTACCCATTCCACTCATTTTTGGAGCGTAGGTGGGATTTAATGTTAAGATACATGCAGTTTAGTTTTTCGGATAGGGGCTACTCTAGAAAGGAGCGGTCAGTGGATAATTACGATGGAAGGTTAGACTTGCGTTGGGGTGAGTTTTAGTATGTTTGGGTATATGCCTGATATTTATGGTCAAATGGGTTTATGTGATTGAGGGTCCTCAAATGGTTTAGGATTAATTTTTCTTCATGATTATTTAATGTGTGTTTGCTTTATGATTATGTGTGTAGTAGGAAGTGTGTTAGTGTTAGTTGTTCCTAAGGCAAGATATTTTTGTGGTGGGATCCATTTTCGTAATGTTTATCGTAATAATACTCTTGAATTATGATGAACTATTATTCCTATTTTTATTATTATTGTAATGGGCTATCCTTCATTTGTTCAGCTTTATGCTATAGGAATAAATGATAAGCCTAAGTTTATTACGGTTAAGGTAACTGGGCACCAGTGATATTGGAGGTATGAGTATTTAGTACACTTACCGAGGTTAATCAACATGGCTAATGATATGGGCCTATTTAATGAAGAGGCTGGTTCAGTCGGTGAAGGGGGAGGTGATGAGGAGGGTTATTTAGATTTAAATAAGGCATCTGACTGATTAATTAGTTATGATTCTTACACAGTTAGGCCTGGCGATAGTGAGTTGGATCCGGGGTTTCGTTATGGACAGCACGTAGATTACCCGATGGTTCTGCCTAGGGACAGAAATGTGGAAATTAAGGTTACATCAGCAGATGTAATTCATTGTTGGACTATTCATGGTTTGGGCGTAAAGATAGATGCTGTCCCCGGTCGTGTTAATACAGCTCACTTATCTGACTTACGTCCAGGGTTTACCGCGTGGGGAGGGTGCTCAGAAATGTGCGGTGTCAACCACTGACAGATAAGGGCCGAAGTAGAGGTGTTAAGAATTTCTGATTTTATTCTTTGAGTTATGACATGAGTTTATTCTGATCTTAAGGAGCTAGATTAGTTAGGACGTAATATAAATATTATACTTCATTTACACTGAAGAAATGGTAGATTTCTGCCCGTTCTAATTGGGCTATAAGTTAAGTAGACTGGAAGATTTCAGCACTTCAAGTAAAGGGAGACCTTTTGGCTCAGGCATTTTTAGTATAAGAGTATAGTCGCCTTCCACGCGACAGGTCGAGATAATTCCTCGAAAATGTAGATTTAAATAATGTTTGGTCTTGGCTTTAGGTTAATGTTCATCGTTCTTGTGACACATTGGTACTATATGGGTAGTGGGAGTATGAGATTTGAAGAATAGAATTTAATATTCTGTTTAGGGATAATCTATGAATGCAACTATTAGATTATTATCAAAGATGGTTAAATAGTTTTCCCGGCACCAGTGGAGAATATTACAGAAATTCAGAAATGAAGATGTTGGGTAGATGATAGTAGGAGGGTAAGCACAGTGCCAGCACCTGCGGTTAAACTGACTCCTAAAATTAATCTGTTCGTAGGAAAGAATTGGTTTAATTTTGCACTATTGCTTGCGGGATGTCTTGTAAAATGGGTTACGTTGGTGAGTAAGGAGTTCAAGAAGCTAAAATCTTAAAAGTCTGCTGCTGGAGACCGGGATTAGAGACCCCGTTATTTATGATGTATTTTTATCTGCGGCGAGTACGAGCAAAAGAGCTTAGAAACCAAAAGACTTGGCGGTGTACTATATTCGTTCAGGGGAACTTGACGGTTAAATCGATAGTCCTCGAATACCTTACCTTTTTAATTCTTGCTATACCGCCGTTGCCAGTTTAAATTTTAAAATTAAAGATTTTTGCATAAAAAGTAGGAAATCCTACTTTGGAATTCAGGTAAACGTAGTGGATATAAAAAGGGCTTAGTTGAGTTACAGTGTTATATTGGGGAAAAAAGCTGCAATGCTTTATAGAACTTGGACTTGATAGTAAGCTTTGATAAGAGAGAGAAGCTGAATGGTACAATGGTGCGTGTACAAATTGCCCGGTGCCCCCGGATAAACAAGCTGGGGTAAGCCGTAACATGGTAACGCTACTAGAAAGTGGCGTTATTTAAAGATACTATCTGATCTACCAAATCACCTATAGGGTAGAGGGATTGGGCGCAGCCGGGGTAGGCAAGGCCTAGATCAGATGTGGGAGGGCCCACACATTATGCCGAAAGGTTAAGCGGCAGAGAAGGTTTAAAGGGAATGTAAATTTTTTTTTTTATTTTTTTCGCAGTAAATAAATGGGGGGGGTAGGGGGGGGGGGGTAGGCTGGTTGAGAGAAGATGATGTAAGGAGAGTCCTCTCTCCCTAAGAGAGAGGACTCTCCTTACATATATAATAGATATAGTAGATAGATAAATAATATATAATAAAAGGATACCTATAGTTACCACTATAGGTCATATATAAATATGAGTATATGTAATGTACCATATATATATATATATATATATATAACTAGTATACGTATAAACTATAGAATACACACAGTGCAGAGTTAAGAGGATCACCTATAGTAACTACTATAGGTCTTATATAGATACGGTATATTATATACCGTATCTATATATACATATATATAAATAAATAAATAAATTTGGCTTTACCGTTTCTTTCGCTTTAATTTTGTTCTTTCGTTTCATTGATTTATCATAGTTTCATTACTTCACAATTCTATTGGTTTTATATAATTTAACCTATTTTGCAAACCGGCGGTTTGTGAAGAAAGTCTATGGCCTTCTATAGTAATGGCATGTAATAGTATGAGGATTTTTCCTTTTAAACTTTTTGGGGTTTATTAAGGATTTTCGGTTTTCAAAAAATTAAGGGTAGTCTTAAATGTGAAGATTTGGGGTTGCCTCAAAAAAAAAAATTTTTTTTTTGGGCCCTATGGATTTTCGAATACCTATTATAAAGAGGATATTATTTCAGAGGAGTGAAATTTGGCCCTTTGGTGCGCTGTAATTCGGGTGAAGAAGGTCCACCGTCTCCTATAAGAGGGGCGTGGTAAGGATTTTCCCTTTTAAACTTTTTGGGGTTTATTAAGGATTTTTCGGTTTTCAAAAAATTAAGGGTAGTCTTAAATGTGAAGATTTGGGGTTGCCTCAAAAAAAAAATTTTTTTTTTTGGGCCCTATGGATTTTCGAATACCTATTATAAAGAGGGATAGTATTTTAGAGGAGTGAAATTTGGCTTTTTGGTACGTCAAGGGGTGCTAAAGTAAACTATATAGGTTGTTGGGCTCATACCCCGAACGAAGAACTATGTTCTCTTTAGCTGTTGGTTTGGTTTTGCCACAGATGGCTCCGCTGTATTGGGGATTTAGATTAGTGTTGGTGTGATTATTAATGTCTATTACTTGTGCTATAGTTTGGTGAATGTTAGGTACTAAGAAGTACTCATTTGCTTATAAGAGTTAGAATAAATGGGGAGTGTTTAAGAGGAGGGTATTTAAGGTAAGTATGGGAGCTTCTAACTCTCTATATGGGCAGTTCGAGTCTGTTCGTCCTCTATTAGAATTATATTTGTTGCTTTTTGAGGGGGTTTCTTGATAATGCTTTTGAGGTGTGCTTTGTGGTTGGCTAAGCATCCGTTGAGGATTGGGGCTTGTGTGCTTTTACTTTATATGAGAACTAGCGTTTTGGTCGGATTAGTGGTTAGGTTTGTGGCTGGTGTCTTTCTTTTCTTAACTGGGGTTAGTGGGATGATAGTAGCTTTTTTGTATGTTGTTGCTTTATGTCCTAATCCTGTGTTTAAGGGGGATGAGTCGTCGGTTAAGGGAAGTGCGCTAGTAAATTTGATGCTTTTTGTGGGAATCCCTGTAGGGGCTTTATGTGTTTGGGTTTATCGAGGGTTTGGCGTTGAGAGGGGCTATCTTGATGAGTCTATTCAATGATTTCGCGATCCTTGTTTATTAGGGGGTTTGGCTGAGCTGCTGCCGTTTTTGGGGGTGTTGCTCTTTTTGTGTATGGTTAGGGTTGTTAGTTTGTGCGGTCAGCAGAAGCAGTGCTTGGGAGGGCAGGGTCAGATGTTTGGGTCAACCGGAGCTGGGAGTTTTACTAAGCGGTCTTATGTGTAGAGTTAGGTAGGAAATTGATTTACAGGATTAGTGTCTGAATTGGCATGGGAAATAGTACCGTTAGGGATAAGTTTGAAGTTTCACTTTATGGAGAGGATAAATAGAAATATAGACGGAGGGAGTTTCCGTACTTTTTGCATCATGGTTTATAGAGAGAAATTAAATTGTTAGTTTCCCGAAAGCTACTGATCTATTTTGGCTATAATAATTTAGTGGATTAACTGTAATGTTGAAAAATTGTTTGAGAAGGTCAAGATGGGGTGAAAAGCGATTCGCAGTGGCTGATAGCTGGTTGGGGGAGAAATGTATATAAGTGCAGGTTTATATTTTGGGCTACTTATGGTGAAGATGCTCATGATTAGACTGATACGCGGGGGGTTCAGCTCGCGCGTGCTGTTGGGAAGTGTCTAGTGTTGTTGAAGTAGGATTTAGAATGCCTTTCTTTGTAAGACTATTTAAGGTAGGCTATTAGGGATATATCTGTTAGGTATCCTCTTATTACGGTTAATTTGGCTGTATTAGAGTAGTATAAAATAAGTAGAATGGTCTATTAGAGTTATTATATTGGGTGAGCCCCTATAAAGATTATAATTAAGTTGTTGATGAGTAGTGTGTAAAAGTACTTTTGATGAACTCGGCAAAAATTTTCTGCACCTGTTTATTAAAAACATGGCCTTCTGAGTTGAAATGATAGGGGGTCAGGCCTGCCCGGTGGTGTACTTAACGGTCGCAGGATACTGTGCTAAGGTAGCATAATAGTTCGTCCCTTAATTGGGGAATAGTATGAATGGTCAGATGGTGGAAAAGCTTTATTAAAAGTATAGGTTGAAATTTACTTTCAGGTGCAAAGGCCTGAATATATTTATTAGACGAGAAGACCCTGTTGAGCTTAGTAGTCCACAAGTCCGAGAGGTTTGTGGTTTATATTTTTTCGGGGCTGAAAGGAAGGGAAAGTTATTCCTTCTTGGTGAGTAAAGATCCAGCATGGTTGATAAGAGGAAGATAGCTACCACAGGGATAACAGCGCGATCCAGCTGTCAAGATCTTATTTGAGGCTAGGGTTTGCGACCTCGATGTTGAATCAGGGTTTCTATTGGGTGTAGCAGCTCGGTAAGTAAGACTGTTCGTCTTATGAAATCTTACGTGATTTGAGTTTAGACCGGCGTGAGCTAGGTCAGTTTCTATCTGTAGTTTAGGAGTCTTTAGTACGAAAGGATTGAGACTTCTGGTTTTACTAAAGTGTCGTTGATGAGGGTTGAGTCAAAGTTGCAAGATATACTCTGTTGTTGAGTAGTCTGATAATGATAGCTGATGCATTTTCTATGTTTGATTATGGGGGTGGGATAGGGTTCGTCGGGTTAATTAGATGAGGAGCTAGGGGGTTTTTGTTTGTTATGATGTTGGCCGGGATAGATATTTGAGTTTCGCGCAATCGATTCTTGCTTGTTTTGAATCAAATTAGCAATCTTTTTGGTCAGCAAATTTTAGGTAGGAGTCGAATAATTTTTGGGTTTAGGTTGTTGTGTGTAAGTCTTTTTACATATTTGTCGTTTGTGGGTGTTGCAGCTATTTTTCCTTATATGTTTTGTATTACAGCTCATTTTTCTCATAATTTTTGTATTTCTATAGTGCTATGGTTTTCTACACTGTTCTTGAATCTGACAATTAGAGTGAAGGGTTTTATACTTCATTTTGTACCTAGGGGTTTAGGTTGGTGGCAGGCTGCACCTGTTGGATTATTTGAAATGATTAGGAATCTTAGTCGATTTGTTACTTTGGGGGCTCGACTTACTATAAATATAATTGCTGGTAAGCTGCTTTTGTGTGTAGGAAGCGCTTTCTATGGGGCAATGTTGTTGAATGGGATGGCTTATGGGGTTGGGGGGATCTGTTTTTTGCTTTTGCTTTTGGCTCTGACTGGTTGGGAGATAATTGTTGGCATTATTCAGGCTTATATTTTTACATTTCTAAGTGTGACTTATGTTAATGAGGCTCCTGTTTATGGAGATGCTCACTAGTGTTATTAGGAAGTGGTAATTAGGAAGTGGTAGGTAGTAGATTAAAGGGATTTATGGTTTTGAAGGTTAGGATGGGTTCTTCTGCTGGTGGTCGAACACCGCGGACTGGGTATCATCTTGTAGACCCAAGTCCTTGGCCAATTATGGTTAGGGCTGGTGTAATGAATGAGGCTGCTTCTTTTATTAGATTTGTTCATCATGGTAATTATACTCTTATTAATTTCTTGTGCGCTACTTGATTGTTGCTGAGTTCTTTTTATTCTTGAATGATAGATATTATTACGGAGGCAACTTATTTGGGGTGTCACACGTCTTTGGTGGCTCGGGGGTTAAAGATTGGATTTAGGTTATTTTTAATTTCTGAAGCATTCTTTTTTGTTGGGTTCTTTTGGGCATGGTTCCATTCTGGTATTGGGAACCTGTCTTCTGGTTGTATATGACCTCCGCGTCCGATTATTCCTGTTTATCCGTGGGGAGCTCCTTTGTTTAACACAGCTGTTTTGTTGGCTTCCGGGGCTGCTGTTACATGAGCGCATCGGGCCGTCGCAATTCATGATCGTGAGGAGGCCATGTTGCCTCTGGGCTTATGTGTTCTTGCTGGTGTTGTATTTTTGCGTTTTCAGTTAGGGGAGTATCGGGCGGCATCATTTAGAATTGCTGATAGGGTATATGGGAGATGTTTTTATATACTCACTGGGCTTCATGGTTCTCATGTGTTGGGTGGAACTTTGTTTCTAGCAGCTATGTGGGTTCGAAATTACTATTGTCATTTTATTCGTCCTAATCGTCATATAGGTGTCGTTTTTGCGGTTTGATATTGGCACTTTGTTGATGTGATTTGGTTAATTGTGTTTGTTTGAGCTTATGTGTGGCCTTATAAGAATTGGGTTGGGGATAAGCTTTTGTAGGCCTTGGGCGTTAGATTGAGTATGGTTTGAAGGATGATGATTAGCCCTAGGTTTATTATGTTCTTTATTATATCATTGACTGGCACTGTTATGGTTTTATTGAGGAGTGGGCTGTTGGGGATATGAATTTGTTTGGAATTAAGGTTTTTTGGGTTCATTCCTCTTCTTAATGGGAAGACTGTAGGTGAAAATGAGAGGGCTGTAAAGTATTTTGTTGTGCAGAGGGTCGGTTCTGGGTTGTTATTATTCAGGTTCTTACTAGTGAGTGGGGATTATTTGGTGATGATGGTTAGGCCAATGTGAATTGTATTGGGTGGGGGCTTGCTGGTGCTGGGGTTTATAACTAAGCTGGGGGTTTTTCCTATGCATTTTTGGTTTCCTAGAGTGATAAGGACTGCTTCATGATTTAGGTGTTTTTGGTTAAGTGTTGTTCAAAAGCTAGGACCGTTTTGAGCTTTAGGTGGTTTGGGTCTGAGAGGTTATGGACTTTTGGGGTTTATATCTACTTTGGTGCTAACTTCTGTGGTTGGGGCTTTTGGGGGGTTAGCTCAGGTTCAGTTTCGTCCTTTGCTTGCCTATTCTTCGCTTGGTCAGACTGGATGGATTGGTTTGGTGGTTATACTTAGTAGTGAGTTGTTCTTATACTACATTGTTCTTTATAGGCTGTTATTAGCCGGGTTGTTGTGGGGGTTAAATTTGCTTAATTCCTACAGTATTTTAAGAATTCCTGGATGAAGTTTTAGGAAGGGTGTCTTATTTTGAATTTTTAGTTGTAGGTTTTTTATTTCTTTAAGGGGTCTTCCTCCTTTAGCTGGATCTGCTATAAAGCTTTTAGGTATTTTAGTTTTAGTTGGTCAATATCCAATTTATTTATCGGTTTTAATTTTTACATCAATAATCAGTTTATACTACTACTTGACTATATTTATTAGAAGGGTTGTTTGTGTGGGTGGTAGGAGATTTTCTGTGCTGGATGGTATCGTTTTTGGAGGTGTGAGTTATATGTTTGTACTTTTGGGAGTGATAAATTGGATTGGTGGGTTGCCGTTATTTATGTTGGCTGGAATGTTATTGTTTTAGCAGGTTGTGGTTTAATATAAAATTAAGGCTTTGGGAGCATTAGATCCTGCTTATGTGGGCAACCTGAGATAGAATTGTTTGCGAGATGGTGTTATGGCACATTAAGTTTTGGACTTTAAGGTGGTAGGTTATTTCTATCTCTTGCAGGTCTTGTAGTTTATGAAAAATATTAAGTTGCAGCCTTAGTGAAGGGGTTTCCCCAAGACTTAGCACCATACTTTAAATTAAAAGGTTAGAGTTGCATACTAAAAATGAGAATATTTTCTCTGGTGCTATAGCTCGGGTAGTTTAGGAAAGAACATAACGTTGAAGGTGTTAAGGCAAACTATTGTTTCTTGGGCG